CACCTCCCGATTTGTCAGGTATACTACGAAGAATGGCATGGATCGGTAGGAAATACCATTCCGGCACAATATGAGGCGGGGTGGGCATCGGATTAGCAGGTATATAATTGTCGGGATGCCCCAAAACATTAGGAGCATAAAAAATCCAAATGGAAAAAAAGATAGCAAAAGCTACCCAACCTACTAGATCCTTTACATAAAAATAAGGGTAAGAAGCAATTTTATCCATCTCTGAATGTACACCCAATGGATTATTTGATCCATATTGATGCAATGCGGCCAGATGAAGAAGACTGGCGCCTACTAAAATAAAGGGGAGTAAATGATGAAGACTAAAAAAACGATTTAAGGTGGCATTGTCCACGGAGAAACCACCCCAAAGCCAAGTCACTATGGTATCTCCTACTACAGGTATGGCGCTAGCTAAGCTTGTAATTACTGTAGCTCCCCAAAAGCTCATCTGACCCCAAGGTGGTACGTATCCTATAAAAGCTGTCACAATCATTAATAGGAAGATTACAACTCCGAGACACCGAACAAATTCCCTAGGACTGCTATAACTCGCATGATATAGACCACGAAAAATATGAAGGTGAACCACAATGAGAAACATACTTGCCCCATTAGCATGCATATAACGGAGCAACCAGCCCCCTTCAACATCTCTCATAATGTGTTCTACGCTGTTGAAAGCTAGATCCACATGAGGTGTGTAATGCATAGCTAAAAAAATTCCAGTCACTATCTGAATGACTAAACAAATACCAGCTAACGGACCGAACCCCCACCAATAACTAAGATTGCTCGGGGTTGGATAATCTATCAAATGCTGATTAAGTGTGGAGAATATAGGTTGTTTAAGAAGAGAGAATCGTTGGTTTCTTATAGTCATTTCTCTTTTCTATCGTGACAACTCTTGTTCCCCCACCTTTTTAGCGTTCTGGGGCCCTACTAATAATATTGTTAGTACCCTCTCTTCCACCTCCGAAGGATGGAGGGGGTATACAGCGAAAGAAGCGTCGAAGGAGTCATCTTGGGTTACTGAAGAGTCGTCCGACTGCTCGGTGACCGAATCAGAGAGGTTTTTACCGCTTTCTCTTCTCTCCAGCACTCTCGGACTGATCATCTTGCTGCAACAAAGCAAGCTTAGGAATTCATCTAATGGAAATTGAGGTCTCTGTCCGCTTGGAAGATTCTTCTTTCCTCTTCGGTGAAAGACGGCAAAGGTGTGTGGGAGAAAGGAGAGAAGATTTCGTCCACCAAGCGGGACAGAGTGCGACCCCTAAGCAATTGGAGGTTCTCGCTCATCTCTTGGGGGCCATATCATCTGAAAACTTTTCCTGTTCCATTAGCATAGCTAAATTTGAATAGGATGACTCAGCGCCAGGAAAAGTAAGCCCCCTTGCCTTGATTGAATTTGGCTTCGCTGCGCCCTGAATCAATCAAAAAGCTTATTAATTTGTTTCATCCCATTTCATTTGGGCGAGAGGGGGGCTGTGAGTCACCTGGGCTACGGATTTGTCGGCTGGTTGATTCTCGAAATCACCTCTTGAGAAAAAAAAAGGCCCTCGGGTCCCGACCCACAAATGAATAGGAAGTGGGGCGAGGGTCTTTCAAACAAGGGGGGAAAAGAGGGGTGGGGCTTTGTTTTGGGGGGGCCGCCTTGCGCAGCTTTGGAAAGGAGCGAATTTCAGAAAGTAACTCTCTCCAACCTTTTCTATCCATCCTTAGAAGTAGGGCGAGAGAAAGTCAATATGATATTTGCGTTGATTTTTCCAACGAAACTAAGCACTTTTTTGTCTTTCCCTCGGGTTCGTAACAACATGTTATGTTCACGCGGTGATATTCTATCTTTCCAAGAGTACTACCCTGTACGTAGTCTATGTCTGGGGAGCATACTTGACAGGAGATAGACACAACAGGCGGTAAAGAGATCCCCCACTTCGATTCCCGCCCCGTTAGCATTTCCGATCCGAGATAAGGGATTACTCCGTTAGGTCTTTTCGGTCCGGAGCCGGCCGGGACCTACTTACCTTGCTTGTAGACCAGCTGCGGAGCTAACCCTTGTTCTATTGGTTTGGTGGTTGCTACCAAGACGATTTCTTTATGCCCATCAAAGGACCTCGAGATGCTAATCCACGAAAAACGATACGAGAAATTCGAAAGAACTCATATACGGAACGAGGGCGACCCGTGAAAATACATCGGTTTCTTACTCGTGCAAAGGAACTATTTCTTGGCAACTTGGACAACTTATAACGATGTTTGTCCCGCATATCACTAGGAAGATCGGGATCTTTACAAAAGGCTTTATAAAGCTTTCGTCTCAATTCATATTTAGCCGCGAGCAATCTACGTTTGTGATCTCGTATATTTCGCTTCTCCGACATCTTACTGAGTTTCCCCCTCATCTTTTTGCAAAAAGCCGCTCCACGGTGGTAAAGTCTCATCTTGTGTGTTGGCCGAAGTGACAATAGTCACATTGAACCCTCGAATATGTTCGAAGATCTCGAAATGATCTTCCAGTTCCGGGGAGAATTCGCAAAACTCCGTTTCCATCGAGAATTGAATGGAGTTTTCCCGTATTTCGACCGGAGAATCTAACAGAGGCATTACTGTGGAGATTCTGACCAAAAAATGAGACATTCCATGCCCTCGGAGAGTGCTTTGTCGTGCTAGGTCACTGACATATCCTTTTTTGTCTTTATTTGACCCCAAGAATGGATTGGATCGAAACGACTTTCCTGTCGAAGCCCTTTGTGTCTGTATTAATTTCTGACCGCGCGGAATCTCCATAGCCAATTTTCCATTTTTTATTATTAAAGCAGAAGGTGCTGCCTTTGGTACTACTCTTATGTTACACGATCCAGGAACTTCCATAACGTTGGCGTGATTCGGTTTGAGCAACGGATCCTGACGTGATACATCTTCGTAATGAAAATTGAGTGGAAACATGAGTTGGCTTTTCCAGTATCTATAGAATGAGCACTGTAAACTATCTGCTTCAAAAAGATAGTTGGTTGAATGAAACTGAAACCTCGATCCGAAGCACCCCTTTTCCATTCATAGAGAGATCCAATCGTCAAAATCAATAAAAAGGCGGTCATAGATCGCCACGAAAATGCTTTACGAACTCAAGATAGAAGGAGGAGCGATGCGCGTTTTGCTGGACATCTTGGATCCAGTACCGAAGCATAGCCTCAACCAACCCTTTTTCAAAAGTCGAACGTGGCTCATGAAGATTTAAACGATCCATAAAGTCGTTTAGGAATTCAAGAGCTTCCGGTCTTATAGATCCTTCAGGAAAGGGGGAGTCACTCAATATTTGAGTGAGACGCGCAGTCGGCTCGCTCACCAACAAATTAGAAAGCTGATCCACCAAATTCGCCTTCAATTCCATAACTGCAATTTCAAAGAGCTCATTGCTCATGGTATTACAGTAATGCTCAATGGTAAGAGTTTGGTTGAGAAAGCCTCTTACTAAGGTTTCGTATTCACCCAAGTTGAGTTGCGGGGGCAATCCCTCAATCATGCGGTTCTCTAGAATTCGGATACGAGCAAAGAGTTCTAGCTCCATCTCGAAGTTTAGGATACGAAACTGATCCACAACGTCTACAGGGATTCCATTATGATTAGGGGCGTTATTCTCATTAGGTAGTAAAGGATGCTCGTCATGGAAATTCTCAGCAGGATTTATTGAATTAGAATGCCAGCTTGATTCGGTGTCACCGCTTGATTCGGTGTAAACGCTTATGTCAGAAACATAATTCCAAACGGATATGTCTGTGGAAGGCCAGTATCCGAAGAAAAAATAGAATATATTAATATATAAGTAAGCGATCAAAAGTCGAAAGATTGGTCGAAGAAAGAAAAAGGTGTAAAGCAACGAATTACGTAAGAATCGATGAGGAGATAAGGGGCGAAGGATAGTCATGAGACTTTTTTTATTAAGTTTATTCGCTCTATTCGAAGAGCGGCATACCGAAAAAAAGAAGCCCTTATCGGATTTGAACCGATGATTGAAGCCAGGTTAGGGCGTTTAAAGAAAAAGCGTGACACAGACTCCGGGAAGACAACGTTCGACTTGCATGTGTTAAGCATATAGCTAGCCTTAAACTAAGCCAAGGGCTTGTCCCTTGACCTATCGGTCAAGTTACTTCGTCCCTTTACCGCCCTTGCCCATTTTCTTCTTTCAAAAGGCCAGGAAAGGAATCAGTGCCAAGCTTAAGAGCTGATTCAATAGCTAAGGTTACTGATATGCCATTAACAGCGGCAACGGAAAGGCTTACAGCTGCTACGAGAAGATCTGTCTTACCTTATTCTATTTATAGCTCTTATTCCATTTCTCTCACTGTTGGGGTTTTTACTAACTTTCTTCTTAGGAAAGAATGAAGAAGACCATTGATCTTATAATACGTCACCGGTGTACTTACTTAAACACAAGAAGCGTGGGCCTCTTCGATAGAAGCACTTTCTTTGTCTTGGTCCCAATTCAACTACATCCGCTATAGCATTTTAAATAAGTAGTTCTTGAGTTCACGGAACACAAACTGAACCTTCAAGTTCAGATAGTGAGAGAGTGAAAAAGACGGCACAACGTTGACACACAGTTCATTGATAAAGAAACCATGTCACGAGTTTGGCCAATTGCTCTCGGAGACCCGCTAGGCGAGATTCCGCTTTAGTTGCTGCCAAGGCTTTCAATGATAAGAAAGCAGGGGCGGAAAGAAAGCTTTTTCCTTTTCGCCGGGAGAACTCTGACACATTCTCCTTAGAACAAGAAAGGATAGGAAAATGGTGATACAAAAGAATCACCAGTCCCGCCATACAAGACAAATACAATAAGAGAAGGAAACCTCTAACAATAAAGAACATGTCCTACAACCGCATACACATACCCTCGATACAAAGCAAGAAAGAAAGCAAACTCAGTCCTCGCCTCGGGTGAGCCAACAAGTCAAGCAAGAATCGACTTCACACACTAAGAAGATAATCATTATCTGAGAAAGAGCTTCAAAGAGAAGTGTAATAAAATAAGATGAAGGAGAATAGCCTCCTTTTTTCATACTACGACATTTCCTACGAGACGGATTTAGGACTGACGGAGAGACTGAGTCAAGCACTACAAGAATTAGCACAAGGATTAGTGCTGGAAAGGTTGATACGATTGATTTGCTTGCCTCGAAGACTGGCATTAGGCCCCTACTGATGATAGGATTGATTCGAAGCAAAGGAAATGCTTCTCCGCTACGGGAGATGCTAGAAGAAAAGAAGATAAGCCCCCGGGGGCTTATCTGATATTGCTTATCCATAGTCAACTACTTCTGTTCTGGGGCTACATATTAAGCTGAGACTGCAACAAAGGCCGGTAGAACCATTGGTAGGAGGACAAATCAAAATAAGGATGATACTGGTTCGATAGATCCAAGGACTGAAAAGGAGAAGTCAGTTTCCTCAAACTCAGGGTTTAGGTTCAGATAGCGGGAAATCTCAAATCCCCTCATGCATCAGATACCTTCTAATTGATAAACCATATCTAAGGTAGAGCGGACTACCCCGTAAATAACCCTACTTTCATTTACTCTTTTGACTTGAGTTGAGACTGGGCTTTTGCCCTTTATTGATGGATCCCCACTTGTTAAGAAAGAGCTTGAAAGGCTTTCAACAAAGTCACTTGCTTAACTCATATAATGATTTCAAACTGATGGATTTTCCCTTGTAGCAATTGGATAGCTGGGAATACTTCATAGATAGGCTAGAAAAGAGGGCTAGCTTTCTTCATGGAAAAAAAACAGGATTGCTCACAAGGAGACTGATATACAGGTTTACTCAAAGATACTTTCCTAATCTTTCTCCCACTGGTTGGTACGACATCTAGGGGAAATGGCAACTCGTCTGGTCTGGACCAAGCTCGACTAGGGATGTAGACTCTTCCCTCGCCTCATTAGGACCCTCCGAGAACTAGCACAAGCGAGTACAGATAATACGCTAATAGGGGTAATCCGCTAATAGGCTAATAGATAGAGGTTCGCAGGCAAAGGTATGAAAGAATTCGATCGAGAAGGATGTTACAACTCGACTAAAAGGAGAAGGAAAGGCATTAGCAATTGAAGCACTTAGCACTTAGGACTTAAACCCTTTTTTCTGCAATTGGCTATGCAACTACTTCTTTTGGGTAGGCTTATACTCCAATGGGGTATTCCACTATTCTGGAGGGATAGGCGGCACCAACTACTCCTTATCCAACTGCAACTCCAACCCGCTTCAAAGCAGAAACTTCTACTGCATCTAATCTTGATCCCCTTGCCCCAGAACTCGTAGAACCTGCGCTTGACCTAGAGCCTGAGCCTGCTAGCCCATTTTCAAGACTCCTTTTTGGCTTTAAGGAAACTGCAGATTTTAGAGAGACTTCTGGCTTGGGAGATATAGCTGGCTTGAAGCCTTCTCCCAGAAGCCTATGATAGAACCTACATATCCTCCTACCTTCAAAAAGTAAGGAACTTACTCGCCGCAGGTAAGGTATAACCAAGAAAACCGTAGATATGGCAACTGCTGGATCGCAAGCAGATGGAACAGGCGATTCTCTTATGACTTAAACTCCTTTTTCTGCAACTGGATTGGATGTAACCTTTCTCCCAAGGGTTGCAAGCGAACTTCAAATGGATTAGAGGGAAGGCCCAATCGCCGGAAGAGCTTAGCTTTCTTCAGAAGTTTGATAGGTTTATCCTAGCACTAAAACTAGAATATAAAAGCTTACGACTTATAGACTTAGGATGGCCTAGCAATGGAAGTGGGATCAACTACTCATCCAAGGGGTCTAGCGAGACTCCTCCTTTAGTTTGAAATGAAAGGAAGAAGAAAGATATATATATTATATAGGGGCCGAGGGCGAGTAAGATATTGAACTAAAAAGCTCCATCCGATCAAGAGCCATCTGAGAGCACATAGGCTCACTCACTTACTCAATAAATGCTTTCCTCACTGGGATAGGAAAACCTTCTCCCACATCTCCTAGATCTTAAACCGCTGGGGACTGGCTCTGGGCGGGATGTAACAGAACGCGATGAAAGAGGTCCCTCAACTAGAACGAGAACTCAAACCGCAGCAAAGGAAACTTCCACTGCAATTGCTACTCGCTTCAAGGCAGCGGAAACTGTCAATGCAACTGGCACAGCAACTCCAACTAGAAGGGCTGGGCTGGCTAGAAAAGCTTTCTTTAAATATTCCTCTTTTTGACCTTCTTGAAAAAGGGAAAAGATAAAGGGTAGTAGGTGTAGGTCTTTCCAGCCTGATTAATTTATGCAATATGGAACTAAAAAACTTGAAGAAAATTCCTTACCTTACTCTATCAAGTAAGTAAGAAATTCCTTGAGCTGGTAACTCCAAAATCGATGATTCTTGGCCACGGACTTACTGCTTTCATTCAAATGCCACTGATGCGTAAGACATTGAGTTGGACTACTTTCCTTCTGGTAATGCCTTTCTTTCCCTCTCCCTTGCTCTTGCCCTTCTACTTACTGGCTTGGCTATTTCGAAAGAAAAGGATTCGCTTCGGCGGGTGATTTAACTAAAAAAAAATGGAACTAAGCGGCACTCCTCCCCTGCTTCTTACCCCGTAGTGGGATATTTTTTTACAATCGATCGTAGATTCCCTGGCTTGGCTAGGAAACTAGTCCCTTCTTGTGACAACAGAAGAGAAGGAATTGCCTTTTTCCTCTCTTTTTCGCCTTTCGCCTTTGGCCTGGTCAAAGCAAAAAAGCCACTACCGACTAAGATTTCCACGAAAAAAGCTGCTAGTCGAAGATCCACTATTTACTTATTTCTAATAGGATAGGACCATCGGAAAGAAAGTCAAGTCGAATCCCGTGCTTTCGGGTGATTGCTCCCCGCATTAAAATGCTACCCACGTGAATGCTAGTCGAATCCGTATGCCCAAACCACATAAGATAAGCTAAGCAGCTAGATCGATTCCAAACGTGTGATTAGTAGCTGATTCAGCAAAAAGAAGAACAGCTTCTTCTTCTATGATGACATCTGCAGCAGATTCAATGGCCTCGGTTTACACATTCTTGACTTGAAAAAAAGAGTTAGAAGGATTCTCGTCAGAAGTGGATTCCCTTTCTGGGGTACTTGACTAGGCTATGATTCCCGGAGAGAGAGAGAACTCTTATAATAAGATGGGCCTTGAGCCTGCTTCATCGCCTTGACTTGATTCGGGTAAGTCTAAGTCAAAGTAAGGACTTTGCTTTGCCGGGGAAGAACTCCGAATACCTTTCGCCTGTGATTTGATGCCCTGATCCAATGGCTTCATGCCCAAGGGGAGCGAACTTTTTATGATTTCACTAGCCGTCGTAGAAGGGAAAGATGATCTATGCCCAAATCACGTCACGGGGTTGCACGGTTTCCGTGTGGTAGTATGAATTCATTCTCTGCTCCGGTAGGGATTGCTGCAAGATCTGTTATATGGCATCGGAATGGTAGGTAGGCTTATTGGAGTGCTTGTAGCAAGCACATTCATTGATGGAAGGGCTTGAAAGAGCATAGAATCTTCCGGCCAAGGAAGGCAGGGAAGAAGGGAAGGTAGCACGCTTACGGTCTCATTCCAGTCATTCTGGGCAAGACAGTCGGAAGCGAGCCAAAAGGTCGGCTTTCTTTCTCCTCTTAGGAAGAAGTAGCAGCTACTGTGATCATATCTGCTGTTCGCATATCCGCTGTTATATCGATAAATAGAAAAGAGAGATTTTGGCGCAGATCAGCTGTATGAATGATAATGACTGAACTACGTCCACCCTTGCCTTCCTCTTAGATTAAGTCTGTTGCTTGTCTTATTCGCGGATTTGTCTCAAAGAGGCTTTCGAGTTCATTCTCTTTCATGTCGGAAATCTTTTCTTCTAAAGATGGACATTCAAAAGGGAGTGTAATGTAAGTGACGGTGCGCTCTCCTTTGTTAGCAAGAAGCGGTTAGCGGGACTAAGTTCGAGGTTTTCTTCCTGCTTTCCTGATTCGTGAAAAGAAATTCATTTTTCATCAGGTAAGGCATATCCTGAAAGTCCCAGAGCCTATTCGATGCCTTGGTCAAATCGACCATGCTCGGTCTCCTCACTACGATAGGGTCTGGGCTATGTGGACCCGCCCTTCGCTACCATTCAATGCTGGGGCGAGGCCTTCCCTTGAATTGCTACGTAGAAGGCTTATTGGTTGCTTTTCTTCGAAAGGAGATGGCACCAATTACGCCTTATTCCGGACGATCTCTTTGAGATGCCTGGGATGAAGGATTTCCTTGAATGGAGTCTTCTTAGAGCATGGGTAAGGTCTTGGCTTCGATACTGTCGTTGGTACTACATGAGGGCTTTGCGTCCAGACGTAACCATTGAACAGTTATTTTATAATAGTACTGCTTCACTGGAAGATTGACCGAAGAGATCAACATCTTTTAAGGTTGGGTCAACTATAGAAGTGTTACGCTTTAGTGGCCTCTCTGGGTATCCATTACCAAGTGCCAATTCTTGGTCCTTATGCCTCCACTGGTCCTTTTGGTCCTAGTGGATACTTAGTAGGTGGTGAAGGCGATCAACCATTCCTTGTCTCTACTCAGGGCATGACACATCCCCGAGCTGGGAAAGGGGTGGTACTCCCTGGGGATGAGATCGCCTTTTGATTTACCCCCTTTCCCAAGACTATCCAATAGTTGACTTTAGGCGTCCCTGAGCGTCACATCATCTTGTGCTTTGCCAGGAGGATGGCAGCATTGATTTCGTATGAGATCAGGCTCAGTCCCAATGTGGACTGGTACAATAGTGGGACTGGGGGGGGGAAGGAAGGTTGAAGGGCTCAAGACTAAGCCGCATTCCGCTGATTAGATAGTCAATTCTCCATGTTCAGCTTCAACAGAGTCTAATATATATGCATATACAGACTCTAAGGGCATTGTGCCAGTTGTGGGAGAGGATCGTATGATCATCTCGGATATCGGTAATCCTTTGGCCACCACCAAGACCTACAGAGATATGGTGGCGGGAGATGGAGATTTCAGAAATTGTTGGGTCAGATTCTCCGGGATGCCGGTGGAGATCGTGAGATCCTCGACGAAATTTTGGATATCATAGGGAAGCCCATTATACTGGACTTAATAACTGCGGGAACAAGTAGAGGTAGGTTTTCTAGACTGAGTGTCGAAGTGGACTTGGAAAAGCTCCCCTATTTGAAGGGGTAAATGGCAAAGAGTCGAATATGAAGGCCTGAACCTCTATTTGTTTCCAGTGCGGCCGCTATGGACGAGCAGGGTTCTTTACATGTGAGCATGCATTTTCATTATGTCCCTCATCATCGTCGGGGACGGAGGTTTCGCCAGAGGAACAAGCAGCTCTGAACGACCGGCATTGGCGGGAACTTTCTCGGGTCAGGCGGATCCAAAACCGACCCGTGTTCAGCCTACTTTTTTGCCAGGTATGATAACCCCGACCCGAACCCGGAAAAAGGCTGGATCCAACAAGATTTGGAAAGAATGGGATGCAAAGACAAGGGGAAAGCCCAACTGGTCCAAACAAAAAGCTCACATCTAGTTCTCCTAACCAATCCAGTCCCCGGTTCCATATTTTCTCTTCTCGAGGTGGAGCCCACTTGTGAAGAGGTTTTTACCCAGGGTGGTATGATGGTTGAGGCTAATTAACATTGCCTAGTCCCTGAAAAGCAGCAGCCACAGCCCACGTATCCAAATCCGATACATGTGTCTTGTCCAAGCCGAAAGACCTCTCTAAATGTGGATCTTGCATTTCAGCCTTATCCTCTTCCATCTTCTTAGGTGCTGGTGATATTGGCCTGTAGAGTCAGCCGTACAGAGATTGGATGTCGAGGCAAAAGCACAAGGATGAATGCCCTTGGTCTTCTTGCTTGACCGTCTTCACCTTTTTAGGTGGCTCTAAAAATGTTTAAGCCTTTCCTATCCCCATGTGAAAGGGATCAAATGCCGGAAAGACTTGATGAGCGCCAACTATGATACCGGAAGCGACTCAAGTTCTACCTTCTTTTCTGTCGCTTGATGCTGCGGAAACAAACCTAAACCATAGTAGGACTTTCGGCTATAGTATCATTCTACTTCTACCGGCTACCGGGAAAACTATTAGACTAGATCAAAGGACTAGATAGATCCGCAGCCGTAGCTGCAGTAGTTGGAGTTGGTACTTCAACCGGTGCTTTTACAGTCCCACCTTCATAAGGAAGAACTGCCCTGAAGGGTGATGGTTGAATCTACTGCGAGTAGCACTAGACCTAGAGTAGTAGGTTGCTTTCTTTTTCTTTTCCCTTCCACATTGATTGACGTTGAAGGGGGGAGCCCTTCTCTTTTAATGCGCTTTTAGGGGCTTCTAGACTTCTATTCTTGTCTTGAGAGTTAGCTCATATTATCATGATCCGGGAAAAAAGACAAAGATATATTTACTAACTAAAACTAAATGACTCAAAACCAGCATTTCGAAAATGAAGAGTTGATTCGGCCAGGAAAGAAAGGAAAGAGGTTTTCGGGCTCGCGGACAGGCTTTATTCCATCATTCATTTACTCTTTCGTTCGTGGTAAGGGTTGACTTCTTTTCTTGATTTTTTAGCGGAGGTCCGATCGACCCGAAGTCCGATATAGGGTGTTAAAGTGCTTATAGACCCACGAAGCGGTAAGGAGAGGGGTTCTTGGCTAAGGCTGAAGAAGGTTGACGTCGTGCCCGATTCTCTATTGGCTCGCTGCGGGATATATAGGAATTGAATGGATTCAAGTACGGTATCAGACACAATGACATCCGCCTTTCTCGGTCTCCGCGAGTTCCAGTCCAGATGTTGATTGTTTCATCTCCTAAAGCTCTCATGTGATTCTATAGTTTAAGAAAGTGCCATACGCTTATCTCGCTAGCTAGTGCTCTCATCCGGCTGCTGCTCGTCTGTTCTCATCCGAACATGTAAGCAAGTCCACACGCTATTCGTAATCTCTAGAAGCGGGTCTGTTCCCATGTCTTATCTCTTGTACAAGAGATAGTATCATAGTCTACTTGTTAGTCTCCGTCTCCTCCGTATAGTAAGACTATCTCGTTCGTTGCTGTGCTTGGTTTACTCTATATATAGCCCTTGTCGCTCTCTTCCGACTCGGTGAATCGAAGACTAATAACTTTTTTACTCTTGTCTTGAAAGAGGAACTCCTTGCCAGTTGAGAGTGGAGCCTATCTATACAGAAAGAGAACTTGCTTAATAAAAATGCCCGAATATCAATTTCGATTTGAAATCGGAGGTTGTGGGATACCATTACCATTGGTCAGCGGGGATACATACCTATCTATGGGCGGTCTTTTAGCGAATCGAGCCGGGAAAGCATAAGAATGTCTTCTTTTGGTGGGGGCTGAACCGACGGAAAGATCAAGGCACTTAGCCGACTAAAGACTAGGGGAATTTCTCAAATTACGACCCTACCACTCAAGGCTAGGCGAGCAACTTCAATCACTGAGCCGAGTGAGGGAAGAAAGCAAAATCCTTACTTGCTTGGGGTAAGGAGGTAGACATTATCAAAACATTGACCCTTAACTAAGAATGCTTCCATTCCAATAAAAAGAGAATGAAAACGAAGGACTTAAGGCGGGAAAGGAAGTCACTTCCGGGGTTCAGGCAGCTCGGGACTCTGGGGCTGCATTCAACGGCGTCTCTGCAGGAGCCTCTTCCTCGTAATCTGGCTCGTAAACACGTGTAACAGCCGGGAGCAAGTGTAGCTTTGAAAGCAGGGAAGGGAAGAGATAGAGCCTCTAGGGGGAATGAGTGTCTCTCGGGATTACTATTAATATGAAATTTTTTGATCATTGGATCAATTCGACTCTCTGCTAGCTTTTCCTCTCGAGGGTCTATGGCCTATTGTCACAAATGCATATAATCGTCTTCAGTTATCCTTCCCTCTAGCTGTTAGCTTTAGGTTTTCCAGGTCTTTTTTCGAATGCCTTTCCTGATATCTTTTGGTACCTTTCCAAAGCAGATCTATTATATGAAGAAGTTTTGCCATCAATTCGGTCTTTTCAAGACTTCCCATCTCGCTGCCAAAAACCTTCTCCCTAATTAGTGAAAACTTAGACATTTGTGATATATTCTTTCAATTCTATAGGATAAGCACTGTGAACTATCTGCTTCTAAAAGATAGTTGTGAGAAATGAGACTGAAGATTGGAATACATATGGGACCAGAGAGGAACAATTGAGGACACAATTGATCTCTCACTCGCGGCACACTCACTATATCCTCAGCTGTCCCATCCCACTCCTAAAGGTGAAAGAAGCCCACTTACCCCTCTTCTTCTTCTCTTTGTTTTATTAACATTGGTCTCCTTTTGGAAGTTCAGCTCTATGTTGAATAATTCGATTAGACAAGAAAGTTCTTTCTTTTCATTAGTCTATGAGTTGATTTATCAAATCCTGTCCTTCGTAAGGACTGGTGGATTGAGCTAAAGCATAATAGCTCTCCCCGAAATCCCATCCCCTTTCTTGAAAAGAAAAGTAGGTATTCTCAAGCATATCTCCTTCGTCTCTTCTCTCTTTCCCTCACTCAGATAAGATATCGATTAATCTTCAGAGCTAGAACTCGAATAGGATTTCGTGGCTAAAGCTTTTAATCCTTGTTTTCTCGGCCCAGTTAATGACACTCGCATGCGACTATAAAGTAAGGATTTCCTTCTCTCTGGAAGCCCTAAGATAGGTTTCATTTAGGCATTTCCTTGGAACTTTCAATCTTCCGTTCCACTGGCTACTGGATTGGGCGAGTCAGCAGGGGTTGTTGGGGCTGAAGTTGGGATATCCGTAGAGAAGTCAGGTTATCTTTCCTGGTCTTTTCTAGGCCGGGATTCAACGTACCCATAGCAAGATAGGAAGTGTGCCGGGAAAATGATCATTAATTGAGCGAGGCGACCAAAGGAAGCTCGACGGAGAGGAAGTTAGGAAAGAGATCTAGTTGATCGATTCATCCTCATAGGACTTCATCTCCAAGGTCATTAGTTTATCATCTCTTGTAACCACATGTTGGAAGTATATTAAGGTTATATCCAACTACGCTTTTAGCTAACCAAATCCCCATTTACTTGAGGAAAGAGAATAGTTGTAGATTCCAATCCTCACTGTTGTTCTTACTTTTCTGTTGTTAGCAAGTAATCCCTATTCCCAAGGGGAGAAGCTCTACTGAGAAGTTGAGGAAGTAACTCCGTAACTATCCGGGAGAGTAGCTCAACTCAAGAGAATAGCAAGTCTTCCCAATCCCAAGAGCAAGTAACTCTCTAGAATATTTGTGGAATCCTTCTACTTCCCGGTACCGGTATAAGTAGCTATCCTTCCATTTCTATTCTAAGCAAGGAAGAAAGAGAGAAAGAAAGATGTCTAGACTTAGCTTTGGCGTCTCCGCCTAGAAAGCTATTTCTCTAAGGCAAATCCTTAGCTTAGTTTATCAGGTCAGATAACTCATTACCTTCTCGATCAATAAACTGTGGATTTCCTGCTCTCGTTAGCCCATAGAATCGATCTCACTTTCTCCCTTCTAAGTTCGTTCTGAACCCACAACTGCAACCCAGCCATAAAGTTGTAAATAAATTTACCTCACTTATACTACCCACTTCGAGCATCAGAGATTGGAAGCTCTTCACATACTCTCTAACTGAACCCGTTTGCCTCAAACGCCTTAATCAGTCTCTTGCTAGCCATTATTCATTACACGGCAAAAACATCTTTCTCAGCTCTTGTTTCATCTCTGGCCAATCGGTGATAGGTTGGCGTGAAGAATCCTAAACTCTGGTTCTCCACCATAATTTAACATCACACACAAGATACATGGAAGTAATGCTAACTTTATCTGCTTCCGGTATATGAGCCACTCTGAAATACTGTTAGACATCGAACACGTTGGCCTAAGGCCTTCCTTGGCACTCCGAGTATCATTGAAGGCCTTAGGCTCGGGGTTCCAAACCTCTGGTCTCCCCCTGCGCTCTCAAACCTGTCGAGAGAATGTTTAATAACTCATTAAAATAGTAAGCTGCAATCGGAGAATAAAGCCGATATCGAAAGTGTTCCGTGAATGGGAACAGGACTGAGAGCTGGGAAACAGGACTCGTCAAATAGCGGTATCCTAATCCCGCGTCTATGGCCAAACCATGCTCCCCTCCTTAGAACCCACCTGTCTTCTTGAAACTTGTCATCCACGCCCATCTTGGTTTGAACACTTTCCGGTCTTAGGGGATGATGCCATCAGTAGGTGTTGGAACATGAGTGAGTTGCTCCAACTTAGAGTTGAAACCAACCGAAAGCAGCCTGCGCTGGCTCGCTGAACACAAGCTCTGCAATCTGATTTGAACACATTAATGCCCCGAAAATGCCCATAAACGTTGGGGGTAATAATCTTTAGTCCTTCTTCTAATAGCTAACTCGATAATAACTTAAATAGAGAGGAAGATCTCATTAGTGCGAAAGAGAGAGCTAATGAGAAAGGGGTTGGAGAAGGAATCCGAGTTCCATATATGACCAATCAAAGTCTAAGTTCCTCGCTGGGGCATAATCACTAACGAAATGGAGAGAGATGTCTTTGAAACAAGCTGCGTTGATTATTGATCACCTTAAACTTCTATCATCGGGACAGACGTTAGCCTGATGAACGAAAAGATGCGCCAGCTTTCTCTGATGGAAATCAAAGTGGAGAGTGAGAGAGGAGATTACCCACAAGATGAGAATAGATCTTGGTCAGGACGAGAGCAGTAGCTCATGCGAATCTGAGAGCGGATACATGACTTTGACCTTTGAGCCTGCAGGGTGTCGAAGTCCTATTAGGAGACAGTCCGGAGCAGAAAAAGGCCAGGGGCCAATGAACCAAAGCCGGACTCCCTCTTTTCTTTCTACTCCATGATCTCATGTTCTTCTTTTCTTCCCGTCGAGATTGCTTTTCCTGGCCATTACGCAAGCGAGTTTCCCAAGTCAAAAGTTCCTATTTAATTTAATAGTTCCTAGTCTCAGTGCGCCTTACAACTCTTTACAAGATAGTAGGAGTGCCCCTGGTATCATTCCGTGTAGGGATAAGCAAGCATAATAGCTACATTTCTTTGCATGAGATGGCTAACGAGAAGATTCCCCTAGGGGGGCCATAGCTAAGAGAAGAGATACATTTCTTTCTAAGCTTTCCCTATTGAATATGCTTTCCTTTATAAGACTACTTTAAAAAAAAGGCTGCGGGGGGACTCCTTGAATAGGCTTTGTTCACCTATCTCTAATGGGCTTGCTGTGGAGGAATGAATACTATCGCCTTCTTCCCTTGATTCTTTCTTTTTCTTGAGTTCAGTTATCGACTGATCCAAAGGATTTATCTATCTGTCCTTGCCTTAAGGCAATCAGTCCCTTGCTGCGCACCCGTGCTTCGGCTTAGTTTACTACTTTATTTCACGTTCTTTCACGGGATTTTACATTGTAATAAAGAGTCTTCCTTGCTTCTTACCGCTCCGTGGGAACCCGGAAATCGTAGACAGATTGACCAGTTGACTAGGTAAGGGATTCCTTTCTTCTTTCTGTGCTGCGCTTTACTTTGGTTTTTACCTGGTTGGCATAGAACTCTACGATGTTCTTTCCTCTGGAGAGGTGTCGTATGATAGTTGTGGTACATAACGTCCTTACCAGATGCTATGTACAGAGGTATACGCCTATCTTCTATGCGGGTCTTTCCTCTGCTGTTAGTCGCTTAGTGCTACTTCCCTTGTTTACTGATGACCAAGGGGGATTCTTGTTGGCTGACGAAATGGGAAAGGTGGCTTATATAGAGAGAGTTACCCAATCTAACTAAATGTCACTCCTAATCACATTCCCACGGTACTGAACTCTAAGAGGGTAGGAACCCCCTGCCACCTCTTTTCCCGTAAATCCCATAGGAATCCTCCTTTATTCCAAACGGAAAGGAGGGGCCGACTGCTGATCGCCCTGCGGTCACGAATAGCGATATTCAATATATAGTCTATAAGTCGGGTGAGGACTAGCTCTCTTAGGTTGAACCCTGGTTATCGGGTATTGAACCGTCTCTCCCTCCTGCTGCAACCTTTGCCTCTATCTCTTTGCAGCCCTCTCTTAATCCACAGAAAGAGACCTTGATCCCAGTTGTTCTCTTCCTGTCTTCTTTATGGGACCGAGAGACTGTAACCAAAAAAGAAGGTCTTCGTCTTCCGGTTCTTCCTGTCCGATCCTATTAGTCGGAGGAAAGCTCAGTACATTCTAGTTCTCTCTCCGGTATAGGGCTAGTACCTTTATCTAGTAAGGAGGTCTTCCACTTCTTCCTCTGAGGCTAGCTCTAGGACAAGCGGAGGTGGTTCTTTCTCCTCTGGGGTTAACTCCAAGACTAATGTGTATATTTCTGCTTCATTCACTTCCCGAACAGTTTGTGTGCCCATTCTGGATTGAATACCAGTATATCTTGGTAAGATTAGGGTCAACGGTTTGTGCCTGTCTATTCCATCCATCCCTTCGTGGAGTTA